CATCAAACATTTCCGATGAGATCCATGGAGCAATTCTTAGATAGCAAGCACTAGCTCCCAGTGCGACTTCATAAAAAGCAAGAAAAGATAAGATCGAAGAGAATGAAACGCACGTAGTGGTGATTATAGCGGTTCCTTCTGATCCTAGAAAACGTCCGAAAAAACCTGCTACGGAACTACCGAGCAGGGGCAAAAATACGATAAGTAGATACATAATTTCGAGTGTGATCAGACAACAAAAAATCAGACAATGACAGAGCGGCCTGTGATAGATTGATCGACGTCCGAAGAACGCTCGACCGAAGGAATGAGTCACAAGGTGAATTGTAAGCCCCAACGTCAGAGGAACGAGCATTTTCGGGGACTAGCCCGCTTCCCATTACTCGACGAAGGCTATTGTCCGGTCCTCTTTCATGTGGAATCGTTTTAGTTAGATCGTACCCAAGCCCGCCTCCACTTTCTTATGTGAAAGAGGTCTTGCTTTATGAGACTGAAACCTTCTTTCTTCGATCGGAATACGAATGAGATCAAAAAGGCCATCATTGGAGCAAACAATGCAATAGCTTCGGTTAGAGCAAAGCCCAAAATGGCATAACCAAATGATTGTTTAGCCAATGATGGATTTCGCGCCACGGAATGGATCAAAGAACTGAACACGTTTCCAATACCGACAGCAGCTCCCGCTGAAGCAATTGTAGCAGCTCCGGCACCCATTGATTTTGCACCTTCTAACATCTCGGGTTGAGAATTCTCGTCACGCTTTTTGATTCACGATTTGATGTTATGGATTCCTCGTAGATTCTTCCCCTCGTTCCTTTTATCTTGGGCATCTCACTTGGAATGCTATGCATTCTTTTCGATCTTGTACTGACGGTACACGGAACACCAACCCAATCTCGACGAAAAAAAGCAAACTTATTGCAACTACATCAAAAACCGAGATTTCAGACGTGAACGGCCGCTTTCTTGGAACTAATTCATAGGGGGCAACGTGTGAACACTATATAAAAAAATATAACAAGCGTGCGATACAAAGCATCAACCTACGGAAAAACGAATTGATTGACTATTGAGTGCAACCCCGTAACGAGATCGACTATGGGTAGTGAAGGTGCGCTTAAAGTCTTATATAACGCATGCCGATGTTGCCACCGACAAATGTTTGACTTTGCCTATGAAAAGCTCCAAATAGGCACACGGTAGTTTAGAGTCGAAAGAGCTCGAAGTTGGAATTCAATAGTCTACAAGCCCGCCCCTGAGAGCGAAGTTGGAAGAATCTCTGTTGCCGTATCCGATGATGCTAGCGCAGTCAGAAGAATGGGTCAAGTGGGAATTTATTCGTTTAAGTTTCCGAATTTCGCCTAGTTTTAGGTTTTAGCACCTTCGCTGTAGAAGCACCTCTTTCCGACGCTAAGCGCAAAAGGCACTCAAAGGAGTAGTAAGACCAACCATCACTACCATAGGGCTAACGTGGTAAATCCTGCCACCTCTGACTCCTATTTTCCCTCACGTGTCAACAAGCAAGTTGGGTGCTCTCCCTTAACGTGGTAGGACTCTGTTGCAGGTCTTGACGTTGGCTGATTAAAAAAGGCATCCTCGTCGCAGCAAAGCCCGTCTTTCTTAATTTAGTCAAAAACGAGACTTTCACAGGTCCGATAGGTCTTTCTACTATACTAACTAGTACTAGTAGGGTGGTTACCTTCAAATGCGTTAATTTTCCTTTTTTTTTTAGACCTTCTTTGTCAACAAGAGCCCTGCCTTGGTCTTCAATCCCCTTGAGCTGCTAGCGAGCATCCCTGCTTTCTTTGAAGCGTGCATTGGTCACATAGATGACTTCGTTAAGGAAAGCTGCTTGAAAAGTGCTCATCTCTTCGCTCTCCTCCCTTCCGCTAATGCGAATATCCCGTTCTTGGTTCTTAAAGATATGTCTCCAGCCCCTGTTATGTTAGCGTCTTTAATCTCATCTATTGGTTGGAGCTCTCTTCGGGAAAGAGTCTAAGCTGCCCGCCCATTTCTTCTTCAATTTCACAAAGAAGATTTGAGTGGTTTCAGCCCCTTCTCCTATAATGTTAGGCGAGGTGCCTTCTGCTCTCTTCGATTTAGCAAGCAACTGAGTGGCTTTCGCTCCTTGGTCTATTGTCTATCGATGTCCTGCCCCACCTCTCTTTAGCGCTTGAGTTAGTTGATAGAGACCTGTACTGTAGGAATAGGCCACTTCTTGGCAAGTTCGAAAGCTTTGGTGAGAGGGGAACTCATGCTAATGGTCTCGGATATGGCAGCCTCGCTTAGTCCAGCTGAGCTCTATTATTTTCTAATGAGACTGACATAGAGTACAAGTACCAAATACTGAGAAAAAGAGTGTATGCGAGTAAGTGCGAAAGCTTTTGCATCTTCTTTTCCGTTTACTAATTTGAGCTCCTCCTGTCGATCAGTGCGACTCCAAAATCCACAGACAGAGAAAGCGGATGTGCCCTTATTAGCGCAGTTGCAATATCAATATATAGCGTAGTTGCAAGGCTTTCTTTCGTGAGCTAGCCTTGTTTGCTTCCTCTTTTCCTCTCCGTTTCGGATGTCCATCCAATCTCTGATTCCAGTCCATAACTTCCTTGAATATAGCTCCTGTTGCTCTTCTCTGGCTAAGATGTCACAACGTTGGCCATCTTTTCTTAAGCCTCAGGCTGTGTTAAAGTAATCTCCTTAAGGGACTAAGGCCTGTCAAATCAGTTGAAGATGATAAGACCTAATCCGGCTTTCCGTGCGATATCCCCTTGCTAAAGGCCTATCTCTCATCTTTCAGGCAGGTTGAATGGATCATAGAAGGTGCAAGATGTGCTTCCATTCCTTTACCTATTTTTGTGCTTTTAGCAGCTTCCGCGCTTATTTACCAATCAGTGCTTGTTTAGCGGGCTTCTGTCATTCTCATTTTAATATGTTGTGTTGTAAGATGTTGTAATAAATAATGATGTAGTTGTAAGATCCTCCTTCTCCTCCCGAAGCTTGGGAATCCGTGTCGAGTACATGGAAGAGTCAGATTGAGAAAGAGAGGGTACTACGAGAGGGGTCAGAAGTAGCGACGAGTTAATCAAAAGGAGCAAGTTTGTCCCGTAGGCTTAGGCTTTCGTAAATGGGGCTCATGGCTTTCGAAGTCAAAATCACCCTTAAAGTACACCCACACCCCTGTACCTCTTTAAAAGGCTCTGATAGTCGAATTTTTTGTTCTTTCTTATCTTAAAGGGGGAGAAGACTGGGTAAAAGAAGCTTTTAGCCCTTGCTTGTTCAGTGCTATTTCCCGGTCGTCCAATGGTCTTTAGTCGTTATTAAGCCTGGTATGCCTCCGCCCTGTGTCCACAATTCCAGACCTTCAATCCTCGATCATCCCCTGGGCTTAGTTCACATGTTCTTGCTTAGTTCGTATTCCGGGTATGTGGCAAGCAAGAAAAACGTATTCGCCATAATTACGATATCCTTTGCTGATGCTGATAGTACTACTAGCTCTTGACTTAAAGGGCAGTAAGTGGCTCACCAATTTCGGGTGTACGCGTCCCGTAGTCTAACTGGTATTCATGTCTTCTATAGCAGTATGGTATATGTAACGTTGTTGGTTCCAGGTTGCTTAGGACTGTCAGGTTGCTAGTCTTTCGATGGTTCCCAACCCCTTTTCTCAAAAATCCCATTTCCTTCCATGAGAAACTATGGGAAATTTTGGAGTAGTATCCGTTGAGTCACCTATCATATCAGCAGGGGAAGCAGCTCTTTCAAATGCACCCAAATCTGATGAAGGAACTGTGGAATCAGCGGTTTCTTTCATTCGCAGAAAAACAACGCACCGAAAATCGAATCAAAATAATCGGCGGGTAAGGTTGAGAAAGAAGCAGCCCCTTACTCACCTCTTCAACATGCAGTGAGGGCACGGTTGCTCCTAGTGTTGATAGTCAGCTTCAGGCAGGGGATATATAGAGAGAAGAAGGGGTAGGTTGTGGGGAGATGGTGGTTTGGTCGGGTGAGAGGGTGTCGGCTAGGTCTAAGCAGCCTAGATTGTGTAGGGAGCTCCAGAGCCTAGTGTGTAACTTAAACTTCGGAGAGGAGGTTGTGGAAGGTAGTCGTAGGAGAGGGAAAAAGACCCAAAGTGCTCAATGAGGTTCAAAATCATATCGTCGAAATGTTAGAGGTCTTGGGAACCGAGACAAGAGAGTGACCCTGACGGAACGGAATGAATAAACAAGGGGTTCCGGGAGAGGTAGGTGGGATCTATCGAATGGGGATGCGACATTTGGCAACTTTCAAAATCAAGCTGTCAGAAGTCGCAGGACTGGCGGGAAAAGAGGTTCGAATGGGGGTAACGGAGTTCGATATCATCAACCCGGACAATAATAAGGTCGTTCGCCGTAAATTTCTTAAGCAGCTTCTAGACCACGCATCCCGAGGAAGCTAAGGAACGATAGATTAGCTCTGGCGTGGGATTCTTTCGCAATCCCGCGATTCAATGTATCACAGGTGTGACCTGAGACACTATTTTCAATCTCTTAAACATATAGAGTATCGATCAGATAACGGCGAGGGCCAACTATTAGAATATTAGTAAAGGCGCCTCCACTATCCTAAATATGATTCCGTTCCGTCAGGGTCAGAGGAGGTTCCATTTGCTCCATTTCCATATAGCTGACGGTGTGTGCCCATCCAACTCTCCCTCTAAGCGGGCATCCAGAAGTCTACTTTTTCCATTTGGCCCATATGAAAACGGGTAGGATTGGGGTCGGGGGCAAGGGTCGAGAGCTTGGGATTCGATACCAAGAGATAGAGTAGAGGGTGGCAGGTTATCCCCTGCTTGGGGTTCAGGGATAGCCGGAGAAAGCTTGGATGGCATTCCTTTCTATATAGACTGGATTTCGAGCGATGGTGGATTCGGAGTGGAGCCGGTCGAGGGAACAAAGGACTGAGAGTCCATTGCCTTGAATCGAGAGGAGAGGAACGAAAGAAAGGGGATTGACTGAGAAATCGAGCTAAGCGATCTATTGAATGAAGGGCAGGAATGAATGGACTGATTGCCCCAGCTCTAAAGGCAAGGGGGAAGGAAGATCAGTCTTAAATAAAAGAAGACGTCGGACCACTTACCATAAGAAAAAAGAAAGGAATTCCTTGCTCTACTAGTCAAGATGAAAGTCGATGGTCCTAGGGACCTTAAAGCAAAGACGAAAGCATTCGAATTGACAACATGTGAGTGGCCCAGAAACGGACTCCCCTTTTGTGGACTCACACTAAACCTCCAGTTTTGGACTCGCGAAACCCTCTTTGAACTCAGAAAGATGGGCGTAGACTCGAACTAATGTTCATGGACACGTAAGAGAAGCAAAGCAAATAAGGTATATAGCGCCAAACGAGGCTAAGAAGAAGATAGCATTAAGGAAGAGAGCAACTACGAGAGCGATGAAAGCGGAAGATTGAATATGAATAAAAAAAAGAAGGACGCAACAAAATGAAAGATGAGAGCTGCTAGTTGTTGCCCTCCCGCGCCCTTTGTATATAAAGGTAAGGATCTTCTTTTGCGAGACTCCATCAAAATCCGCCACTCGTTGGTTGGAACTCAATTTTGTTTATTGAGACTATGCCTTCAATTCCATTCTTCGTTTCCCTAGTCGCTGTATTCTTGCTCAACCCAACATGCATTTTATAGTGCCGTGCCGGGGCGATAGGCGCGCCGCAGTCACGCATTCGAGTAAGAGCTTTTGCCTTTCTTCGCTATGTAAATATAGGGCCGGAATAAGTGCAAGACCCTCAACAAAAGAATGGATTAAGGTGAGAAAATGTTATCAGGAGACGAAGGAGCGAAGCAGCTCGACCGATAGGGAGAGGAGCTCTCACAAATAGAATTTGAGTACCACGGAGAAAAGCTAGCTGGATAAACGGGGATCACCATCAAAAGAAAAGCTTCTCCAACTTCAACTGGATCTCAAACCTCTTTAGGAAGGAGATTTCATCCCAAGGAACTGACTTCAAATAAAGGAGCTGTTGATCAATAATCTTTCTTTTGCCCACTTAATTAACAATTAACACATAGTAAATAGAGAGCACTTCTATGACTATGCTATACTATATAGGTTTGATCCATTACAGGCTCTTTCCTAGGAACTCTACAGACCTCATGGCTCTAAGGGGATGCTATGGGACCTCATGGATCGATGGGGGACCTCAGATAAAACATCGACGGCGAGCGTGGCAGAGGAACTGCTAGTCTTCTAAGACTCTTAGTTATTTAGTTATTATGCTAGGTAAAAGAAGGGGGAATAAAGACCTGTTTTTCACTACTGTTAGCATGTTAGCTCGCTAGTAGTACTGATAGAATAGATTAGGGACTGATTAAAGACATATTTTGTTACTAAAAAGTGGGAAGAGCCTCTAAGAAAGAGAACTCCCATTCGATGCCAGAACCGGATGGCCTTATGCAATTGGATAGACTGGAAGAGATTCTCCTTTTACAAGAGATGCTTGCACTTCAACTAATTCCCCAGCAGCCCTAACCTTTTCTGTCTGATGACTTGCTAAGAAAGTAAACTTGAGCCCTAGCAGCCTTTTACCTAGCGCTTTTAACCTCGCCGATACTGCTTTGAGAGACTGCAGGCTTAATCGATACTGCTAAAAACTAACTTGACTTGCCCGACGCCGCCCTTTTTTATGATACACCTTGTGGTCTCCTATCCATTGATAGTTGTATACTCCAATCTTCCGAAGTTTAGCTTAGCATCGGGAAATAATAAGGGCTAGAACTTGAATCGCAGGAGAATAGATTACCAGATCAGAATCAATAAAAAGGGGCTTTGAGTAGTTTCTCTTTCCTTCCGATAGAAAGAAAAAGTTATTATATATAAATAGGAATTCGGTTTTTAGCAGGCACATCCACCGACACAAACTCTGAAGCGAGATCAAAGGCAACCAACCGGTTGAGAGGTCGGGACATGGTCCCAAAAAACTCACCGAGGTATCCACCCATTTTCTTAATGAATGTGAGCCATAGTTGATGCAATAAGACTTGATGAAGGCGGTGCTGTTTGCGGGATAACGGCAATTGCCTTCAAGCTTGAAACTGATTGACCATGAGAGTCAGATCAATAGTATAATATATACCCACAGAAGGAGCTGCACATGAATACTTGGAATGAGTGTGTGGCAATTCATTGGGATTACCGTCGGGGTACTTACTTGAGCAAGGAGTAATCCTTCTTCATTCAAAGCAGCGAAAGAATACAAGAAAGAAAGCATATTACCATAGAAATACCTTGATCAAAGAAAGAACATACCCCCAGAATTTGTATGCAAGATGAGCCTACAGGAGTGCCAATCAACCGAGCCACCAGGTTTGAGAATAAGGTGGGATCCCTGGATCTAGTGGCCGGTGAATCACTGATCAAAAAGCGGATTGAGATTACTAATGACGGATGCAGGTTGAGTCTCGAACATGTTCGGTGCCTCGCCCTAGGAGAACTTCACTACTTTGAGAGTAGAGTTTTTCCTTTTATTCTGCTGTGCCTGGGCATGAGTAGACTGCTTTCCTTATCCGTATTCGGTACATTTTCTTGTCTAAGATAGAAGGGCTAGAATAGGGAGCAACTAGGCCTAGTTAGCAACTTTCAAAGCAATTAGGTAAAATAATCTTTTTCCCAGCTTTCTACTAAACATGAAGCTAGAACAGATGAAAGTAATAAATCTGCCTTCCCCGCAGGAGTGAAAAGAAGCTCGACAGAATATAGGACCCCTCTTGTAACTCCATCCCTAGACAGTCAATTACATTGACCCTCCCTGTAAGCCTATCTAGCCCAGCTATTGAACAGCTAGCTCGAGTGTAAGGAGAGAGGTATTTGTCCCCTCTGGAAGACTATCCTTCTAGGCGAGTTAGAATGTGTTCTGATATTTACCTTGATTGCCCAGCTGGAGTGGAATATAGTCCCCTCCCTTATACTTTTTATAGAGAATTTACTGTACTTGAAGCTACTTCCTCAACTAAAGCAACTGTTGATGGAGTTTCTGCTACTTCTACAGCAACTAGGGAAAGAACTGGAACTCGAGCAAGAGCTACTAAAGATTTGACCTGGAAAGATTGATGCTTCTAAAGCTGTAGTAGAATATTCCGATTCCGAGACTAACTATTCCTTGTGCCGCTTCCTATCTGACATGGGCAGGGTAGGGTGGTGGCTAACAACACTGTCTGGCTTGTGTGCGTGAGGTTGTTCGCGCAGGTACGATATCTAGTAAAGCCGGTTCATTATCTTTCTCGAAAACCTGATGGGACACCCATAATTAACCAATCCAATGGGGACTATGAAAAGCAGTTTAGCGCCCCTTCAGGACCCTGAAAACAAACCTTAACACAAAGTAAATCTCAGCACAAGAGCCTCAACCAGTCATACTGTTATGTTAGGAGGAATTCGGTAATTAAGCCAGTGCTTGATTGGATAGAATAGTATATGGAAGACAGGTACGAAGCAAGGGATGGAAGCGGCTTAGCTTGTGTTATGCGTAAGACATCTAGATTGGCTTGGCAGGGTAAGAGCAGCCCTTGACTCTATTCCTTCCTACCTGCTAGAGACGGCTCAAAGAACAAAACAAGACGGAGGAACGGAATGAGACTTAAGAGAAGAGGAGTCAAGCAAGCAACCGTAGGCCTTAGATGATGAGTCTAGCTTAAAGTGAAAGTCGTACTACACTAGGCAGTTCAAACAGTGGCTGACAGTCGTAGTTGTCGGAGTGAAGGCTGTATCCGCTCGAAGGCTTTCGGGTTGATATTGTATTGGGCAGGCTTGACTGTCATGGTATGTGTATTGGCTTCGAAACTAGACATAAGAGCCTGCTGTGCACCTCAACTGAATTCCCGATAAGCCTCTTTTGAATAGCTTACCATCATTAACGATATACCTTGAGGTTGGCTATCTTCTTTAGCTTATTCGCTTCGTATCTATCATCCGGTAAGGTTCCTTTTGTCAGATACTCGATATATGGCTGTCTCCAATCCACTACATCGATAAATGCACATTCTGCTCGAGAGGGCATCCATGTGCATTTTAGACAAGCCTCTTCTCGAGCTTTTGCATCCCTAGCCTGATATGATATGGCTAGTAGATAACTATTTTGTTATTGTAGAAAGCAATCAGTTCTTCCGATCTTGTTCGGGCTTGGAAAGGTTTCCTTTATAAATTCCAGAAGTGGAGGAGCTGTTATCTATGTAATTGAAGAAGCTGTAGAAGAGCACCACCACGGTTCAGGTCCCGACACATGGGGGATTAATTCAGCAGCAAGGATCGTGAATCAAGGGAAGGGAAGAATGTTACCAGAATTTTGAAGTCACCCCCGACCGAGACCTAGATGGCAACCTAACCTAGTACGTCATAATTGAGAAAGGGAACACCCCCCTAGGAAAATCAAAATAACAAAACAAAGGCAGAATGTATCGAGAGGCCCACTCTTTGCATTCGGCTGAAAATGGTCATAGTCTAGAGTTCTTACTCGGGCTCGGGCTGTTACCATCAGCACCAAACAAAGAAGCCTTATCCTACAGGGAGACTGCGAAGAGCTCCAGGTGGAAGGGAGTTTTCTTAGCTCCCGATACGCCGAATGCCGAATCCTTAACAGGTGACGATGACCATTTCGGTAGCCACCGAAGTCCAGTCCAAGATTCATAAGGAATCTTAAGAGCCCAGGGGACATACCTTTCAACCAAATCTAGACATACCTGTATGAGATCGTTAAATAGATCTTCAGGGACAGAGGACGGCCTCTTCACGATAGAATCGTACCTTTCTTTCTAAGACTAAGAAGAATCCACTTTATTAACGAAAACATCGAAAGATAAAAAAGAGAAAAGTGAACCAGTTGATCCGCTGTTTCGCCCCTCCTACTTATCATCTGACGATGAAAAGAAGGAATACACCTAGGAATGCCAGAGTGGTTAAGTGACGCCGGAAAAGGTAAAGGGGGGTGAATTGTCCTTTCACTAAGAATACCTCTGAAGGACTACACCGCAAGACTTAATATACAAAGCGGTGCCGAGGTTCAGTCGCACCATCTCTGGTTCTTGGTAATGCCATCTGTCCTTTTGCGCCTCATACGCCGGCTCCAAGAATTTCTTTTCTAAAGAGGGGCACGCCTTAAAGTAAAGTGCTCCTCCCCAGGTCCACCGTCGTCAACTATCGATGACCTGCCTGAAGTGTTCTTCCAGCGCTTCATAGTCTTTATATAGTCTTTCTCGTACACCTGTAGAGCAGCTCATCAAAAAACGTTTCCCAAGTCGTGTTGCAACCAGACGACTCCATCTCTCTCTTGTATTGTGTCCTGAATCCTCAGAATCGGTGTCTGATGGTCTTCATCTCCACTGGAATCTGAACTTGGCGTCTTGGCTTCCTCCTTCGATCCGTCTTGCAAGTGCAGGGTAACCCTGGGCCGGATCTACTTTATCGACTGTGTGCTTGCCGCCTAATCCTTCCCAACTCTGGCCGCCTGTAGCTAATGTTTTCCGAGTAGCGTCTCGTAAGCATCTTCGTGCTGAGCCGTCAAAGCAAAAAAGTGGATGCTAAACTAAAGGTGCATCAATGGATACCTTCTGCCTCAAACACTTCTCCAGCGGCTTTACTGGTCGCTGGTCTGCCATTCTCAGTGTGACGAACTAGAAACTATAGTCAGAACATCGGCTTACCAATCGCCTACCATGTCTCCTCTGTTTTTGGATTTCACTTTCCCTTGCTTCGACCCATTAGTCTCAGCTGTATTCGGTAGCGGGGAGTGAATGAACGAAAGAGCGCACCTTATGAGCTGCAAGCAACTAACTAGTAGCAAGTTTTCAAAAAGAACAACGTTCACCGAATACGATTAGACTTTCAGTACCTACTCCTAGTCCGAAAAGACTAGCAAACATGCTACCGTTAACCATGCTACCAGGCCTAGCTACCACAGAGAAAGTCAAGCCGGCTCTTCCTGCTCTCGTAGGAGAGGAAAGCGAGTTCCTTTTTTTTTCAAAGGAGGTCCTTTTCTTTCTCCGGACCGATGACTCGCTTGTTCAGTACTGCTAACTATTATAGGAGGAGTCCCCTCGAGACTACCAGTAGTTTCGGTTGTAGAATCTCGTGCAAGTTAGGTTGTGGTTGTATTGGCTGCAAGCGGAACGTAGGCGCTTTAGGTGTGTGTTGACCATGCACTCTCGCGGAATGGAATGTCGTATGTATGATAGAGGTGGTGTGGTGATTGACCTCAATGCTAATGGTTATCCCCAAGGTTCAACGAATGAATAAAGCTATGATCGTACCCGGATAGGGATGATGGTCTTCCTCTTCTGTCTCCAAGCCGGCCATAATAGAATAGATAGGCGAAGCTGCCAATAAATAGCTGTCTGTTCTCGCCTATCGATAGATAGTAGGTTGCTTCCAAGCTCAAACCATTGGAAACGGAATTGCTACTTTCTTCTTGTTATTGAGAGAGTGGTATTCTCCGCCCCTGTCAAATCTAGTCTAGGGGGAGAACTGGAAGAGAGAAGGAAAAAGAGCAAAGGATTTACAAGTCTAATGGGAGAAGAATGGCTGACCTTTTGAAAGAATACAAGGATGCCTTCCAGACTCCAAAATCTAACCCAAGCGGTCTAACCCCCGGGGCGGGCCCCAACCGAAAGGCGCTAGACGGACTAACGGCAAGCGAGATAAAGAAAGCAGCTGGCCCTATGTGTAAAACCTTGCCGCGGGAGAGTCTTTCTCCAATGAGAATCCAGAAAGTTTTTGGGCAAGACAAGAAAGGAACTCGCCCTTTGTTTGAAAGGGATAAGAGCGGATTGCTGGCTGGTGAAGGGAATCTATGAGAGAAGGTTATCGAACCGGGTTCCGACCGAATAGAGCGCGGAGCCAACGAGTTCAGTCGAACAGCGTAACGAGTCTAAGGGCGGAATCAAGCTTGAAAGGAATGGGCGTAGGCTTAATAGTGAACGCGGACCGCTTCTCCTCGATATGAAATCAATGACTTAAAAGACAGATGCCGAGAGAAACTGTTAGACTTCTATATTGCGTTGCGAAGAGAGATCGAAGACGAAGATTTTCTGACGCAGTGTGGGCACTGGATGGAAAAGACAGAGAAGAGAACAACCCACCGGAAGGGCATACCTCAGGAGCACCCCCGGCAAACATCGAGATGCACGAAGCCGACCTATATCTCGAAAGAAAAATGCAGGAAAGGAAAATGAAATATGAAAGAAAAAAGATGCTTTGGGAGTGTGAGATACGCGGACGGGGAGTACGCAGCCGAACAACCGCAGGGGCTTCCAGCAGTGATAGCTGCCCCCACCAGATGGGCCGCCCAAAACCTGGAGCTAACATTTCAATCGGAAATCCACGTCGGATCGCGGCGAGACGAAAAAGGCAGACTGAAGCGGAGGATCACAAAATGCAAGACAACAAGGGGCAAACCAAGCGCTTGCGCGAAAGAAGAAGCGAATCAATCAGAATGGAGACATGGAGAAGAGGCGAAAGAGAGATTTT